AAAGACCCGAAGTGGCAAAGCCTTGGGTAAAAATAGCGCTTGGCGCGGTTATTGCGCTTAAATAATTTTTATGGTTCCCTATTTTAGGAACCATATGAATAATGGAGAAACTCCATGAAAGGAACATTAATGATTCATATAAATCACTTAACGGGAAATGTCTCGAATAAATCCAACGAGTAACTAATAATCCCGTTATACAGAAAAAAGTGGCTATCATGCCTTTTTCTGACGGATCACATAGTCCTACGATTTCATGGACTAATAAAGTCACCAAATAAATCGTAATGACAATTGAAATAATCGAAAAAGAGATGTGAGTGAATATATGTTCTAAAGTCGCAAATATCATAAAAAAAAATCATTAAAAAAAAGAGGGGTCCCTCAATTACGGAATGTAAATTCCGAATTAAATTCATTATAGGATCTAATGTGTCCTTTTTAGAGGATGCCGCCACTCGGACTCGAACCGAGATGCTCTAGCACTGCTTCCTAAGAGCAGCGTGTCTACCGATTTCACCATGGCGGCTTGATCGAAATAATAATAGCCCATATGACGTTCAATCGTCGAGATTGAAAGATTCAATGCAATATATTTTAGGAAACGTTAGAATCGATGAATAAAGACTCGTTCAAATGAATATTTGAACTTCAATAATCCCCCGGTATGGTGTCATTTTTAACAACAGGCTTTCACGTAGTATAAGTTCTTCTGGAACAGTTGGAACTAGATGGTTATGTCCTCAGTTGAGGTCTAGAACTAAGAATTGTCCCTTTTTTTATATCATTTTTTGATGATTCATTCCTCATTTATCTGATTTCCTGGATCGGAAATGAAAAAAGATTCATTTTTCACTGAACAAAAGAAAATAAATAGGATTTTTTATGTATCACAATTGGATAACTACATCCAAGGGATTTCTATAAATATTTAGATGGTTTGGTATCAAAACTGTATTAATGGTTGGGATCCTCATTGTATACATAATTCGTGTGAGGATTTACCGAACCAATTAGGTATTGAGCTGCACATAAAACAAAAGAGTTTCAATCTCTATTGGAATTCTACGCTATGTACTTTACTTATAAATAAAGTATATTCTATATAAAATAGATTGATCGATCCTACGGTACAAACATAGGATCTATTTTGGATTAAGGAAGATTGACTTAATTCTTCGTACATAAATATCGACCTAAAGGGGATCCGGGGAGTTTTTATTGATTGGGTCGAAACAAGAAGGAATCTATGTAGTGATTCGGAGAGTTACAAAGCAAAGTCTTAAAATATATATTTCAATCAATTAGTTTCAAGGATCCATTCATTTTTACTACTGTCGTTCATACTTGTTTCAGATCTTCCAAAAATCTTAATGATATATAACTATTGGAGATACATAATCGAATAAACTTCTTCCTAAAAAAAATCTTTTTTTTTGGGGGGGGGGGGGAATAACAACCCCCATCTCGCGAATTATCAAAATCTACTATAATGAAAAGTGAAACCTTGTATTTTGTGTTTAACTATTTCTTTTTTGTTGTTTGAAAAACAACAACAAAAAAGAAATAGTATCGTTCTTAGAACCCAATAGACAGAATAATTCTTATTCTACATACCACAACAGCCGGTTCAGTTCTATCTCATATAGATGAGTTCAAAACATTAGTTAATGTGAATTATTCATCTTATAAATCATCCAATTCATCGAGTCATGTCGATTCAGATTATTCCAAGGCTTTATTACTTGTTTGTCGCACAAAAAAACTTTTTGAATGCCCGGTAGAAATAGATTTAGCTAAAGATAAAGCTTTTACCGCCGCCCAATATCCCTTTTTCTTCCAAATATTTCTACGAATACGCTTTTTTGAGATAGAAGTACGTTTCTTTGGAACCGCCATTTTAAAATAAAGAAGTTACTTTTATAGTTGGATGTGAAAGACATGTATTGTTCAAAATGGATCGTTCTTGCTATTCATTATCTATATTTATTCCATAGCGGATACTTCCTTCATAACATACAAAAATATAGATACGTGCGCATCACATAGAGTACACTAGGGATAAAAAAAGAAATAGAAAAAAGAAAAACGATGTGATTTTCAAAGGAATTTTTTTTTGTTCCACATCTCTATTACATACAATGCCCGAAGAAAGAAGAATTCGTACTAATTTGTACCTTCATATCTTCATTCCGATCTATGTCTATGAGGTCCGCTACCATAGAAATCGAACCGGTTGTTGTTGATAAGAATCAAAAAGGGTTCCAATTCATATCTCAATCTCAGTCTATTTATATCTCGTCGTCTTACATTAAATAAATCGAAAAGCTTAAGAATCCTTACCTAATTTAAGAAAATAATAATGTAAAATTTTTCTATTAATTGATCAAGCTGAGTACTCATAATTTAAATGAAAATGAGATTGGTAGTTAATATGTTAAACGATACATTACTTGATAAAGGTAATTTTAGTAATCTCTTATTTCAGTTCTATGCGAAGTGACGAGTCTCATAATATTTCCTATAAACATAAGTTTGTTTTATTGGAATAGAAGCCAATCAATCAGTTCTACAATGAATTAATTAATGACTCCGAATAAACTAACTAAAATAACTAGTATTTTATTGGGTCGAGTTATTGGCGGATTCTATGATCCATATCCCAATAGAGTACTTTTACTTTTTTTGGTGTCATTCCTTTTCCTTACTATTTACTATATGGATATCAATCGCCGTAATAGTGGAATGATTGAAAATCTCATATTCTTTCTTTATCTTAATAAATATCTTAGTTAATAACTAAATGGTCAGTTTTAACCAGTGACTTGGTCATTTGAACAATTGTAACTTCTTGATTTAAATTTCTTTTTATTCAATACGATATTTGGGAAAGAATCGTAATAATTAAGAATTCAAAATCCTATTTGAGTTCTTTTCTATCTTGATTTTTATTTATTTATTTGACTTCCGAAAGAGAGAAGAGCTGGTGAATCGGAAACAATTAATAAGAATCAAAAACGTTTTATTTTCTTATGGAACATACATATCAATATGCATGGATCATACCTTTCGTTCCACTTCCAGTTACTATGTCAATAGGATGGGGACTTCTGCTTGTTCCGACTGCAACAAAAAATCTTCGTCGTATGTGGGCTTTTCCTAGTGTTTCATTGCTAAGTATAGTTATGGTTTTTTCGGCCGATCTGTCTATTCAGCAAATCAATGGCAGTTCTATCTATCAATTTCTATGTTCTTGGACCATCAATAATGATTTTTCTTTCGAGTTCGGCCACTTGATCGACCCACTTACTTCTATTATGTCAATACTAATCACTACTGTTGGAATCATGGTTCTTATTTATAGTGACAATTATATGTCTCATGATCAAGGATATTTGAGATTTTTTGCTTATATGAGTTTTTCCAATACTTCTATGTTGGGATTAGTTACTAGTTCCAATTTGATACAAATTCATATTTTTTGGGAACTGGTGGGAATGTGTTCGTATCTATTAATAGGTTTTTGGTTCACACGACCAATTGCAGCCAATGCTTGTCAAAAAGCGTTTGTAACTAATCGTGTAGGGGATTTTGGTTTATTATTAGGAATCTTAGGTTTTTATTGGATAACAGGTAGTTTGGAATTTCGGGATTTGTTCGAAATCTTCAATAACTTGATCCATAATAATGGGGTCAATTCTTTATTTGCTACTCTGTGTGCCTCCCTATTATTCCTTGGTGCAGTTGCTAAATCCGCACAATTTCCCCTTCATGTATGGTTACCTGATGCCATGGAGGGGCCCACTCCTATTTCGGCTCTTATACATGCTGCTACTATGGTAGCAGCGGGAATTTTTCTTGTCGCTCGGCTTCTTCCCCTTTTCACAGTCATACCTTACATAATGAATCTCATTTCTTTGCTAGGTATAATAACGGTACTATTAGGAGCTACTTTAGCTCTTGCTCAAAAAGACATTAAGAGAAGTTTAGCCTATTCTACAATGTCTCAATTGGGTTATATTATGTTAGCTCCAGGGATAGGTTCTTATCGAGCTGCTTTATTCCATTTAATCACTCATGCCTATTCGAAAGCATTATTGTTTTTAGGATCCGGATCGATTATTCATTCAATGGAACCCATTGTTGGATATTCTCCAGATAAAAGTCAGAACATGGTTCTTATGGGTGGTTTAACCAAATATGTGCCAATTACAAAAACTACTTTTTTATTAGGTACACTTTCTCTTTGTGGTATTCCACCTCTTGCTTGTTTTTGGTCCAAAGATGAAATTCTTAATGATAGTTGGTTGTATTCACCGATTTTCGCGATAATAGCCTGTTCCACAGCAGGATTAACTGCATTTTATATGTTTCGGATGTATTTACTTACTTTTGAGGGGCATTTACACGTTCGGTTTCAAAATTACAGTGGCACTAAAAATAGCTCGTTCTCTTCAATATCTATATGGGGAAAAGAAGGACCGAAACCAGTTAACAAAAATGTACTTTTTTCAGTAATGAATAATAATAAAAAGGTTTCCCTTTTTTCGAAGAAGATATATCAAATTGATGGGAATATACGAAATCTGATGCGATCCTTTAGTACTCATTTTGACAATAAAGACACTTCCATGTATCCCTGTGAATCGGACAATACTATGCTATTTCCTCTACTTGTATTGGTCCTATTTACTTTGTTTGTTGGGTCCATAGGAATTCCTTTCGATCAAGTAGGAATGGATTTGGATATATTATCTAAATGGTTAACCCCATCCATAAACCTTTTACATCAAAATTCGAACTATTCCGTGGATTGGTATGAATTTGTGACAAATGCAATTTATTCAGTCAGTATAGCCTATTTCGGAATATTCATAGCGTCTCTTTTATATGGGTCTGTTTATTCATCTTTTCAGAATTTAGAATTAATTAATTCATTTGTTAAAATAGGTCCTAAGAGACTTTTCTTGGACCGAATAATAAATGTAATATACAATTGG